CCCAGAACCACACCCGTAACCCAAGTCAATTCACGGGGTTTTTTAAATCCACCGGTGAGATACACACGAAAAACATGTAGAATCATCATTAGGACCATCATACTTGCCGACCATCGATGAACTGATCGGATTAACCAACCAAAGTTAGCTTCCGTCATTATGTATTGAACAGAGGCAAAAGCTTCAGTAACGGTCGGACGATAGTAAAAAGTCATAGCAAACCCTGTCGCTACTTGTACTAAAAAACAGGTAAGCGTAATTCCCCCTAAACAATAAAATATATTGACATGGGGAGGAACATATTTACTAGTTATATCATCCGCAATCGCTTGAATCTCGAGACGTTCTTCGAACCAATCATAGACTTTATTGAGATAGGAGAAAACCCCCCTCCCAGAACCGTATATGAGACTTTCATCTCGTACAGCTCAAGCAAAAACACCCCAATAAAAAAAAAGAATAGTCGGATATGTAAATGAAATAGAAAGTTTGAAACTTCTGAATCTCCGATTCAATCTTTTCTAAATGTACGAAAGAAGAACAAATCCGAAAGCTCTTCTTTGTGGTGATACTACCAAAATATCAAGTTGGCTCAATCGTCTTTATGTTGATCCTTACGGGCCTCTTGAATCCTCTCTTTACCTATTTTTTTCTTTTTTATTTGGTTTTGTCTCTAATCTGGCTTTTTTCCTTTCTTTATTATTGACTTGATAGGAATTCTCTTGTTAAGACCCTATGAATCGATTAAAACCTCAGATTCATACTAGAACCACGATGATTCAATAAAAAATCATAAGCTAACCCAAGGATTCCCTGAGTAAGAACCGTTGGTTCATCACATATTCCATAAATTAGCTAAACCGACTAAAAAAAAAAAGAAAGATTTTTCTTTTTTTTTTCAACAGTTTGCAATTTTTTTTGCAGTCCGGGCACGAGGTCGAATATTAAGTATGAATCATAGTTCAAATATTTCGTAATCTAGTTCATATAGTTCGTGTTCCAGATACTCGAATAAATATCCGACGAAGTAAAACCATCTCCATCAAAGTGACAGACCTATTCTCTGTACTATCAATAGAATCCATTATAACAAGTCGCACACTCATATTCCGGAAATACAGAAAGAAATAAATTCCACGATCGAACTACCAAAATACAATAGGCCAGAAATTTGAGTTCTAACTGATTGATTTTTTATTCAAAAGCCAGGACTTTGTGATTCTTATAGATTTAATTCATTGAAATTCCATCCAATAAAACGGAAGAATTATAAATTTCCAAAATAATAGATAGAAATACCGCAAATAGGGCCATTGCGACACCCATCAAAGGAGTCGTTCCCCAACCGGGAGCTACTTTACCATATTCCGAATTCAATGGTTTTAATAAATCCCCTACGACAGTTCGTCTTGGACCCGATTTAGAACTGTTCTCAACAGTTTGTGTAGCCATAAATTATTGTATTCATTGAGATCTGTTGACTTTGTATACCATTGCGTTGTAAATAAACGATCTTATGATAGATCCGTTGGGGTCTTGAAATTATATAATCATAATGGAAACAGCAACCCTAGTCGCCATCTTTATATCTGGTTTACTTGTAAGTTTTACCGGGTACGCCTTATATACCGCTTTTGGGCAACCTTCTCAACAACTAAGAGATCCATTCGAGGAACACGGGGACTAGTTGAAGTAATGAGCCTTCCAATATTGGGAGGCTCATTACTTCAATTGAGATAATGAAAAATTATTTTATCTTTTTACTTTTTAGTTGGAACTTTAGGTGGTTCTCGAAAAAAAATAGCGAAAAAAATTATCCCTAGAGTCGAGACTAAAAGGAATGTATAAACCAATGCTTCCATAAATTTGATCGTGGTTTACAATTATAGCTTTCCTACCTGTTTGTTTTTTCTTTTTTTTTTTTTATTTTATTTTTGGGAATCATCTCAAAAAAAGCAAGAATCAAAAAAGGCGGTGATTCAAATTCACTCCGGTACTCGATGTAAAATTCCCTCAAAAAAGAAAATAGAGATGAAAGATACCAAAGGGGTCTTGGATCAGACTGCCTGTCTTCTTGTAGTTGGATCCCCAAGTTTTTGGAATGCTCCAAACTCTACTTGAGCATCCAAATCTGGGTCAATACCAGCAAAAACATCTCTGAACAAGGTTCTAGCACCATGCCAAATGTGTCCGAAAAAGAAGAGTAAAGCAAACGAAGCATGCCCAAAAGTAAACCAACCCCTTGGACTGCTACGAAAAACACCATCGGATTTCAAAGTCGCACGATCTAATTCAAAAATTTCACCCAATTGGGCGCGTCTAGCATATTTTTTCACAGTAGCAGGATCACTATAACTGACTCCATTGAGTTCACCGCCATAGAACTCAACGGTTACACCTACTTGTTCAACACTATACTTAGATTCTGCCCTTCTAAAAGGAACATCCGCTCTAACAATTCCGTCGCCGTCTACCAAAACGACCGGGAATGTTTCAAAAAAAGTGGGCATACGCCGTACAAAAAGCTCACGTCCTTCTTTATCTCTAAAGATAGGGTGTCCTAACCACCCAACCGCTATTCCATCTCCGCTATCCATTGAGCCTGCCCTGAATAATCCTCCTTTTGCCGGATTATTGCCGATATAATCATAAAAAGCCAATTTTTCAGGAATTTTAGACCAGGCTTCTGATAAACTTTGATTTTCTGCTAGCCCGGCGCTAACTCTTCGATATATCTCTTGCTGGAAGTAACCCTGATCCCATTGATAACGAGTGGGACCAAATAATTCGATGGGGGTAGTTGCTGAACCATACCACATAGTTCCAGCAACTACAAAAGCTGCAAAAAAGACAGCCGCGATACTACTGGAGAGTACGGTTTCAATATTTCCCATACGTAATCCTTTGTATAGACGTTGTGGTGGTCGAACGCTAAGATGGAATAGACCCGATAATATGCCCAATGTACCGGCTGCAATATGATGAGAAGCTATTCCTCCCGGAACAAAAGGATCAAAACCCTCCACGCCCCACGCCGGATTTACAGGTTGTACTTTTCCCGTTAGTCCGTAAGGATCAGACACCCATATTCCAGGACCATACAGGCCTGTTACATGAAATGCACCAAAACCAAAGCAAGCCACCCCGGAGAGAAATAAATGAATTCCAAAGATCTTGGGCAAATCCAAAGAAGGTTTTCCTGTACGTTCATCAGAAAATATTTCTAGATCCCAATAGACCCAATGCCAGATAGCTGCCAAAAAGCATAAGCCAGAAAATAAAATATGTGCCCCAGCTACACCTTCGTAACTCCAAACCCCTGTATTCGTTACAGTCCCTCCTGTGATACTCCAACCCCCCCACGAATTGGTTATTCCTAAACGAGTCATGAAGGGTATAACGAACATACCTTGTCTCCACATTGGATCAAGAACGGGGTCAGAAGGATCAAAAACTGCTAATTCATAGAGAGCCATCGAACCCGCCCAACCAGCAACCAGAGCTGTATGCATTATATGAACGGAAAGCAATCGGCCGGGATCATTCAATACAACGGTATGAACACGATACCAAGGCAAACCCATGGAAAATACCCCTTTATCAAAGAAAAATAAACACTACGTAACTTTATTGCATTGGAATATACTATGACTATGCTGCGGACTTCCCCTGTTCAGTGGATTATTTCCTAACAAAGGTTGTTTATTCTATATTCTATTGTGTTCCAAATAATGGAAGAATTCTGTTCGTAAGAACAAAGAGAAGCAGATTTATTCTATACTCGATAAGCACCAATACGCAATGGTGGATTGATACCACTTTCTATGAGTAAATGCGTTTATCATTCGAAGGGCCTGCTCGTAAAAAATTTCCTTTCTTTTTTTTTCTTTCTGAATTTTGCTAATCTATGGATAAAATAAATATGATAAAGACAATATTCTAAAGACAATAAAACCACATTATTACGTTTCCACATCAAAGTGAAATATAGGATTTAGTTCTTTTTTCTTTCAATTTATGCCTATTGGTGTTCCAAAAGTACCTTTCCGAAGTCCTGGAGAGGAAGATGCATCTTGGGTTGACGTATAGTGCGACTTGTGAGATATATTGGGTCATATGGGATTTCCCCGTTCTCTCCCCCGATCGAGATATCCTCTGTTTCGCCCAAGAAATCGAAATGGAATCATCCATAAATTGGAGCGTGAAGTGCAATTAGATGCATTGTTTGGAGGAATTCATAGTACTATTATCAATTCGAATAATTTATGGTTGACTTTGATTGGACTAAAAAAATGAAGTATCCAGGCTCCGTTTAGAAAAAACCCAATTGGTAATATATCTAGGATTACTACGTGTATCCTAAATGATTCCTGTTTGTTATTTGGAAAGTCATACCAAAAAGAAATGGTGGTGAGAAGATTTGTCCTATATGTGCAAATCAAAACGGGGTGAATCTTTACCCGGAGTAGAGCATAAACCTAAAAAGATGAAAGAGACCCATTCAGGAACAAGAAAAGACCATCGTGATTTGGATTGAATCTCGGTGAAACAATACATCAATGAAAAGTGAATTCGATAAGTTTTTCTATTATATAATAAAGAAGAAAAAAAATTCGTCTTTATTGAAAAATCGAAGAAAAAGCCCTTAATCTATACATTGATTCTTTTTTTTTCGCTATTTTTTTTTGAACCGTATGCACCAAAAGATGCATGTACGGTTCCTAAGGGATACAATTTTGCCCTACTCAACCGACTTTATCGAGAAAGATTACTTTTTTTAGGCCAAGAAGTTGATAGCGAGATCTCGAATCAACTTATTGGTCTTATGGTATATCTCAGTATCGAGGATGATACCAAAGATCTGTATTTGTTTATAAACTCTCCTGGCGGATGGGTAATACCCGGAGTCGCTATTTATGATACTATGCAATTCGTGGGACCAGAGGTCCATACAATATGCATGGGATTAGCCGCGTCAATGGGATCTTTTATCCTGGTTGGAGGAGAAATTACCAAACGTCTAGCATTCCCTCACGCTTGGCGCCAATGGGGTTTTTTATTTGAGAGAAAAAGTAAAACTATGCCTTCGCCATATGAATATTAAGTAATAATAGCATGGCACTTCGAATTCGATATGAAAAATTTTTGCATTGTTTTTTCAAAAGATTCGATTATGTATCGAGAGAGTAGTATGAGATAAAAGATATTTCCGATTTTCTCTTATCTATCGGAAGTCCAATTCAGCGTTACAAACTTGGTTGTTTTCACACCGAAAGTCTCTTAACAATTTTTAAGTTATAAAAAAAAGAGTGCAAAAAAAACCAAATTTTTCCCTTTTTGGTTGGATCAAAAAGAAACTTTGGGATTGCTGAATCAAAGAAAAAAAATCCATTTTCAAATAGAAAAGCAACGGAGCCATCATAGTATTTTTGAACTCCTCCAAAAGGAAGGGTGGCAATTTGACCATTTACCCTCCTGGGGCTGATAGATTCTATTTTTATCTGGAAAGTAAGGGTCAATTTTATTGTATAGCCGTATGCAATGCACAAAAGATGATGCCCGTACGGTTATTCAATTCTATCTTTTTTTCCTATTATTCTTGATCTTCCTTTTCTATTCCTTTCATCACATCAGATAGAGAAACCTTCTATCATCAGGGTAATGATCCATCAACCCGCGAGTTCCTTTTATGAAGCGCAGACGGGAGAATTTATCCTGGAAGCGGAAGAACTGCTTAAACTACGCGAAACCCTCACAAGGGTTTATGTACAAAGGACGGGCAAACCTTTATGGGTTGTATCTGAAGACATGGAAAGAGACGTTTTTATGTCAGCAACAGAAGCCCAAGCTTATGGAATTGTTGATCTTGTAGCAGTTGAATGAAAAAAAATGGATTTTGTGAAAATCCGTGATGTGATATTTTATCTCCGAGTTTAACTATTAAATAAAAAAATTCATAATCATCCGGTTAGGATCAATCTAAACCAGCCCATTATGTATATATTCAACATGCCAACCATTAAACAACTTATTAGAAATACAAGACAGCCCATTCGAAATGTCACGAAATCCCCCGCTCTTGGGGGATGCCCTCAGCGTCGAGGAACATGTACTAGGGTGTATGTGCGACTCGTTTAGATCATGAGCTGATACAAAAAAGCAAGAAACCGCTTCCAGTATGAATGATTAGTCCAGTGAATGGGATCGAATGGAAGAAGGAACTCCATTTACTATCTACTTACTATCTAAAAATAAGCCACTCGATCCCTCTATTGTGTATAAAATTTATGGTTTCCACTGGTGCAAATCCAATCACCTGAATTTTAAGATGAGAAACAATTCTCCATTGGTAGCAAATCGTTATCCATTAAGCGGAGGAAATCTTATTGAAATTCAAAAAAAAAAAAACATAAAAATGAAGTTCTCGCTCGGTCAAGAACGGACTACGAGGGTCAGCTACCCAGCGAAATTTCATAATTCAATACCGTTACTGTATAGGCGGGTCTTATTGTGAAAGACCTGTTACTGGATAATTCATGAGTAGAGCCAAAGAATGTGATGCGAACTATACAAGTTACCAATAACATTGATGAAATATTAAATAAATGAAGTAAAGGCTCCGGTGTATAGAGAAGACCTCACCGTTTAAGAAGTAACCATAGAAACGAGGAAACCCACTATTTCTTTATCTATTTAATTTCTATTTCTTTTAAAATACCAAAAAAATAAAAAAATCGTGGTTGGGGAGGTTATAGTAGCCAAAGCCATTGGAATTTGTATTTTATACATTGGAAAAATCCGTTTGGTTATTAATAGACCAGGACGGGTAAAAGAATAACTGAAAGAAACGAAATCAATTAGTTATTTGTCAAAATTTTATTTATTCAATGACCAGAATTAAACGCGGATATATAGCCCGGAGGCGTAGAACAAAAATTCGTTTATTTGCATCAAGTTTTCGGGGGTCTCATTCAAGACTTACTCGAACTATTACTCAACAGAAAATAAGAGCTTTGGTTTCGGCTCATCGGGATAGGGATAAGCAAAAGAGAAATTTTCGTCGTTTGTGGATCACTCGGATAAACGCAGTAATTCGAGAAGGGAGAGTATTCTATAGTTATAGTAAATTAATACATGATCTATACAAGAAGCAGTTGCTTCTTAATCGTAAAATATTGGCCCAAATGGCTATATCAAATAGGAATTGTCTTTATATGATTTCCAACGAAATAAGAAAAAAAGTAGATTGGAAAGAATACACCGGAATAATTTAAATGGAGTTCCCCGGAGAATGAACTCCGGGAAGGTGGGGTCAAAATGACTATAAGAAAATATGCTAAAGTAGTCAAAATGAATGAACACGTTCAATAAAAAAATATTTTTTTCTGGTTCATTTTTTTTCTTACGACAGCATAATAAAATCTGGATTCTCCAATTTGTCAAACAAAGCACCAATCCGTGTTTGAGTTCGGAAAGAAAAAGAATAAGCCTATTTATTTC